GGAAACGCTTATGATACTCGAACTCATGCCTTACCGAGCATGTTATCCTATTTTTAAATTGGTTTATTCCGCAGCATCAAATGCTAGTCACAATATGGGTTTAAATGAAGCTAGTTTAGTCATTAGTAAAGCCGAAGTCAACGAAGGCGCTACTATGAAAAAATTAAAACCTCAGGCTCGAGGACGAAGTTATCTGATAAAAAGACCGACTTGCCATATAAGTATTGTATTGGAGGATATATCATATGAAGAATATGAAGAATATTTTATATGAAAAATATGAAGAACATAAGATATACTTAAAAAAACCGAGACGGATAAAGATAAATAAAAATAAGTACACAGATATGACATTTGATGATATATATACTAGTGGGGGATTATGGGACAAAAAATAAATCCACTCGGTTTCAGACTTGGTACAACCCAAGATCATCATTCTCTTTGGTTTGCACAACCAAAATTTTTTTTTGAGGGTCTGCAAGAAGATCAAAAAATAAGAAATTGTATCAAAAATTATGTACAAAAAAATATGAAAATTTCTTCTGGTGTTGAAGGAATTGCACATATAAAGATTCAAAAACGAATCGATGTGATTCAAGTTATAATCTATTTAGGATTCCCAAAATTATTAATAGAAGGTAAACCTAAAAGAATCGAAGAATTACAGATAAATGTACAAAAAGAACTTAATTGTATGAACCGAAAACTCAACATTTCTATTACAAGAATTGAAAACCCTTACATGCACCCGAATGTTCTTGCAGAATTTATAGCCGGACAATTAAAAAATCGAGTTTCATTTCGCAAAGCAATGAAAAAGGCTATTGAATTAACTGAGCAGAGCAATATAAAAGGAATTCAAGTACAAATTGCAGGGCGTCTTGATGGAAAGGAAATTGCACGCGCCGAATGGGTTAGAGAGGGCAGAGTTCCTCTACAAACTCTTCGAGCTAAAATTGATTATTGTTCTTATACAGTTAGAACTGTTTATGGGGTATTAGGTATAAAAATTTGGATATTTGTAGACGAGGAATAGTAAACCCTTACTTGCTTGACTTGTCTTTACATTCTATTCATTGATAGAACAAAAAATGACAAATTCTTTCATTCTTTTTTTTTTTTTTTACAAAAAATTACAAAAAAGAATGAAAGAATTCTAATTCTATAAGGTTGAATAAAATAAAAAATTCGATTGATTATTTAATATGCTATGCTTAGTGTGTGACTCGTTGGTTTTTCAAGGATCAAGATAAAAAAAAAAAAAAAAACAGACCAATACATACTATGAACTAATGAATTAATATAGAATTTATAACCAACTCATCGCTTCACATTATCTGGATCTGGATCAAAAAAAGCAGTCAAAATCAAGATAGAATATATTAGTCATTTCATTGTAGCAATTGAATTTTTTTTTGCATTTTGTATATTGTATAAATAAACTAAAAACCAATCTGATTATGAATTGTAAAGCAAAATAGAAAATTATGCAGATAAATGGAAGGATGAGAGAAAGAGATAAAAAGAATATCAATGATATAGGATTCCAATATGTGCAAGGTCTATAGGTCATATCATAAAAGACAATGTAATAAAGCATAAATATCGATTGATCCATAATTAAATGAATCCCGTTCATAGAAAAAAAAAAAATCAAGAGCCTCGGGCCAATAAAGACTAAGAGCATTGACTCAAAAACAAATTCATTAGGGGCTCCGTTGTATAATAAAGACCTAACCATTAATCGAAAAGCGATGGGAACGATGGAACCTATGAATACATAAGATTTTATTGAAAACGAATCTTAATGATTTATTGGGTGGGATGGCGAAACGAACCAAGAAACAATCCATTTATTCTGAGAGGTCATGGGTTAACCCTACAAATGAAGTAAATATTGAAAGAGTAAATATTCGCCCGCGAAGATTTTTTGATTATTGGATTTATAAATTTTAAGTGATTTGATCTAATAATCATAATAAATACAGACTCGTTATAACATTAAAAGAACATTATCTAAAGATTATCTAAAAATAGACTAAAACTAAAAATAGAAATAATTATCTATAAATTTAGAATTATTTATGAATTTCTAATAGAAATAGAAAACATAATTATCTATATAAGATATACAAAATAAGATATACAAATAAAAAATATATAAAAAATATACAAATTTCTAATTTAATAATATAGATTAGGTGAAATATCAAGGAATCCCAAGATTCAATATATTATTCATCAACTACATGTATATTTTCTTCTTAATCATAATCATTTCATTCGCAAGGAGCTGGATGAGAAGAAACTCTCATGTCCGGTTCTGCAGTAGAGATGGAATTGCGAAACAACCATCAACTATAACCCCAAAAGAACCAGATTCCGTAAACAACATAGAGGAAGAATGAAAGGAATATCTTATCGAGGTAATCGTATTTGTTTCGGTAGATATGCTCTTCAGGCGCTTGAACCCGCTTGGATTACGTCTAGACAAATAGAAGCAGGACGTCGGGCAATGACACGAAATGTACGCCGCGGTGGAAAAATATGGGTACGTATCTTTCCCGACAAACCGATTACCCTAAGGCCCTCGGAAACCCGTATGGGTTCGGGGAAGGGATCTCCCGAATATTGGGTAGCTGTCGTTAAACCGGGTAGAATGATTTATGAAATGGGCGGAGTAGCAGAAAATATAGCCAGAAAGGCTATTTCAATAGCAGCGTCAAAAATGCCTATACGAACTCAATTCATTATTTTGGGATAGGAATACAGAACTAAAAGAAAAAGGCCTTTGTTAAGAAAAAATTCGCAAGTTTCTTTTTTTTTTTTTTTTGACAAACAATATTTCTTTTTTTTGCCCCTTTCCATTGAAATAACAGATTCAAAAAAAGATATGATCCAATCTCAGACCCATTTAAATGTAGCAGATAATAGCGGAGCTCGAGAATTGATGTGTATTCGAATCATAGGAACTAGTAATCGCCGATACGCTCATATCGGCGACGTTATTGTTGCTGTGATCAAGGAAGCAGTCCCCAATTCACCTCTAGAAAGATCTGAAGTGATCAGAGCTGTAATTGTGCGTACTTCTAAAGAACTCAAACGCAACAACGGTATGATAATACGATATGATGACAACGCTGCAGTTGTGATTGATCAAGAAGGAAATCCAAAGGGAACTCGCATTTTTGGTGCAATCGCCCGGGAATTGAGACAGTTAAATTTCACTAAAATAGTTTCATTAGCACCTGAAGTATTATAAGATAAAAAGATAAAGCATTATAAGAGCATTATAAAATATAAGATGAGATATAAACCATGATTTATAATATTTGAATGAAATCAATTAAATTAAAATTAATTATTAATTAGTAAATAATTAGTAAATTGTGTTTCACGCATATACCTTTAATAAAATAATAAAAATCAATATTTAATAAAAATTAATAAAAATAAAATAATTAATTCATAAAAAAAAAAAAAATGAAAACAAAGTATGTTGATTATATCAAAACTATGAGGCAACAAAAATTTTAGTTTATCATGAGTAGGGACACTATTGCTGACATAATAACCTCCATACGAAATGCGGACATGGATAGAAAAGGAACCCTTCGAATAGCATCTACTAACATCACCGAAAACATTATTAAAATACTTTTACGGGAAGGTTTTATTGAAAATGTGAGGAAACATCAGGAAGGCAAAAATTTTTTTTTGGCTTTAACCCTACGCCATAGAAGAAATAGGAAAGAACCATGTAGAACTAGTCTAAATTTAAAACGCATCAGTCGCCCTGGTCTACGAATCTATTCTAACTATCAACAAATTCCGAGAATTTTAGGTGGTATGGGGATTGTAATTCTTTCTACTTCTCGGGGTATAATGACAGACCGAGAAGCTCGACTAGAAGGAATCGGTGGAGAAATCTTGTGTTATATATGGTAATCTTTTCGATATCCAAATTATATCCGGGCTTTCACTATTTGTGAAAAAAAGGAAAGAACAGATTTCTAATAGCATATCATTCCTCCTACATTAGATGATATTTCAAGAGGCTTTTAGATTTTAGATATAGATAGAAAAAAAGAACAAAAAAAGGATTCAGAAAGGTTTAATTTCTTAATAACTATAACTTCCCAATAATATGTTACGGATTCGTTTAGATAATGAAGATCTGATTTTAGGTTATACTTCAGAAAAGGCCCCACGTGGTTTTATACGTATACCACCAGGAAATAGACTCCAAATAGAAGTAAGTGCTTATGATTCGACCAGAAAGCATCTAATTTATAGACTCCCCAACAAAAATTCGTAGGTAATTTTTTCAACTTCAACATTCCTTTTATTTTTTATAGGAATACAATTTACGATTTCAAAATTTAATCAAACTTATTTTCTTCACAAAAAGTATGTATATTCAAAATAAAGGAATGAAAAATATGAAGATAAGGGCTTCCGCTCGTAAAATTTGTGAAAAATGTCGACTAATACGTCGACGGGGACGAATTATAATAATTTGCTCCAACCCGAGACATAAACAAAGACAAGGATAATTTTTCTAAGCGGAGACTCTCTAAAGGATCCCATATACAAATAATCTATTTTGACACGAAATGGATATATCCATAGACCTCAGACTTTGTTTTTGAGATGATAAAATATGACAAAACTTTTACCAAGAATCGGCTCCCGCAAGAATGGACGTATTAGTTCACGTAAAAATGCACGTAAAATTCCTAAGGGAGTTATTCATGTCCAAGCAAGTTTCAACAATACTATTGTGACCGTTACAGATGTACGAGGTCGGGTGATCTCTTGGTCCTCCGCGGGTGCTTGTGGATTCAGGGGCACAAGAAGAGGGACGCCATTTGCTGCTCAAACTGCAGCAGGAAATGTTATCCGGACCGTAGTGGATCAAGGTATGCAACGAGCAGAAGTCATGATAAAGGGCCCCGGTCTAGGAAGAGATGCGGCATTAAGAGCTATTCGTAGAA